AATGAAGTGCCTGATAAAAGGATTACTGTGATAGGGTAAATCATGTAATTTAATTACCTTCATTACCAATATTGTACTTAATAGATTTAAACTATTCCCTAAGACATCAAAAATCCACGTGCTTCATACACCAAAGTACATCCAATCCTTCTCATGAAAAAGGTAAGCTAATAAAAGCTAATGGGTTCATACCCCGTAAATAGGAATACCTCCTTTTTAATTTTAATAAGTCCTGCAAAAAGATTATTCTTAATCACTTTAGTTATGGGGACATTAATCTCCATTTCATCAACTTCTTGATTTGGGGTGTGAATGGGATTAGAGATTAATCTCCTCTCCTTTATCCCCCTAATAACGAATTATAAAAATATTATATCCACTGAAGCCTCATTAAAATACTTTCTCATTCAAACCTTTGCTTCAGCCATTCTTTTGTTCTCAATTATTTTACTTTATATTTTCACTCAGATACATCAAAAATCCTTTTTCACGCTAGATTTAATTATTAGATCTGCCTTGTTATTAAAAATGGGGGCCGCCCCCTTTCATTTTTGATTTCCGGGTACGATAGAAGGATTAAACTGATTTAATTGTTTCACTTTAATAACATGACAAAAAATTGCCCCATTAATATTACTCTCCTATTTAATTCAACTAAATTTATTCACAATTGTTGTAATTTTAAGATCTATCTTAATTGGCTCTATTGGAGGATTAAATCAAACATCATTACGTAAATTAATGGCATATTCATCAATTAACCACTTAGGGTGAATAATTGGTGGAATGTTAACAGGCGAAAATGTATGGGAAATATATTTCATAGTTTATTCTTTCTTAAGATTTTCAATTATTTACATCTTTAACTCATTCCAAATTTTTCACATCAATCAAAATTTTCTCACAATAAATAATAATCACACGGTAAAATTCTGCTTATTTATCCTTCTTTTATCGTTGGGAGGCCTACCCCCTTTCCTCGGATTTTTACCAAAGTGAATTATTATTCAAACAATAGCTGAAATAAATCTATTATTTCTCATCACCTTTATAGCTGTGACAACTTTAATCACCTTGTTCTACTACCTACGATTAACATTCACTGCCTTTCTTCTATCCCACTCTGAGTTAAAATGAAATTTAAGTGACTCAGTTAATTTGATTAAACTAACAACACTTTTAACTCTAACCTCAATTTCAACTCTAGGATTAACACTTAGCTCAGTAACATTCAGAATCATTTAACTTGGCCGAAAGGTTTTAAGTTAAACAAACTAATAGCCTTCAAAGCTATAAATAAAGATCACTTTTTAAGCCTTAGTAAACTAAATTTACTCCTTCAGATTTGCAATCTAACATCATAACTTGACTATAAGACTAATGGTAAAAGAGAAATTCTCCTAAATAAATTTACAGTTTATCGCCTATTGCTCAGCCATTTTACCCTATACCACCGCAACAATGACTTTTTTCAACAAATCATAAGGATATCGGAACATTGTACTTTATTTTCGGAGCTTGGGCAGGAATAGTCGGAACATCCCTTAGTTTATTAATTCGAGCAGAACTAGGTCAACCTGGTTATTTAATTGGAGATGACCAAATCTATAACGTAATTGTAACAGCACATGCTTTCGTAATAATCTTTTTCATAGTTATACCTATTATAATCGGAGGATTTGGCAACTGATTAGTTCCCCTTATACTAGGAGCACCTGATATAGCATTCCCTCGAATAAATAACATAAGTTTCTGACTACTTCCTCCTTCACTAACCCTTTTATTGGCTAGAAGTCTGGTGGATAATGGAGCAGGTACCGGTTGGACAGTTTACCCACCCCTATCATCAGGAATTGCTCATGCCGGAGCATCTGTTGACTTAGCAATTTTCTCTCTTCATTTAGCAGGAATTTCATCTATTCTAGGGGCCGTAAATTTTATTACCACCACTATCAATATACGAGCACCAGGAATATCACTGGATCAAACTCCTTTATTTGTATGAGCAGTCGCTATTACTGCTCTGTTATTACTTTTATCTCTCCCAGTTTTAGCAGGAGCTATCACTATACTACTAACCGATCGAAATCTAAATACTTCTTTTTTTGATCCGGCTGGTGGTGGTGATCCTATTCTTTATCAACACTTATTTTGATTTTTTGGTCACCCTGAAGTCTACATTTTAATTCTACCAGGATTTGGTATAATTTCTCATATTATTAGACAAGAAAGTGGAAAAAAGGAGGCATTTGGGACACTCGGAATAATTTATGCTATACTTGCAATTGGGTTGCTCGGTTTTGTTGTTTGAGCCCATCACATATTCACAGTAGGAATAGATGTCGACACTCGTGCTTACTTTACTTCTGCAACTATAATTATTGCCGTTCCCACTGGTATTAAAATCTTTAGTTGATTAGCAACACTTCACGGAACTCAATTAAATTATAGTCCTGCCTTATTATGAGCCCTAGGGTTTGTCTTTTTATTCACAATCGGTGGACTAACCGGAGTTGTATTAGCCAACTCGTCAATTGATATTATCCTTCATGATACATATTACGTCGTGGCCCATTTCCACTATGTTTTATCTATAGGAGCAGTTTTCGCTATTATAGCAGGATTTATTCAATGATACCCTTTATTAACAGGTTTAACCCTAAACCCTAAATGATTAAAAATTCAATTTGTCATTATATTTATTGGCGTAAATCTAACCTTTTTCCCTCAGCACTTCCTTGGTCTAGCTGGGATACCACGACGATATTCCGACTACCCAGATGTTTATACGTCCTGAAATGTTGTTTCCAGATTAGGTTCAACCATCTCATTTATTGGTATTTTACTTTTAATCTTCATCATTTGAGAGAGAATAATTTCTAATCGAGCAGTCCTATTCCCTTTAAATATAATTAGTTCACTAGAGTGATACCAAGCAACTCCACCTGCTGAACACAGCTATTCTGAACTTCCTATGCTAATTAATTTCTAATATGGCAGATTAGTGCAGTAGATTTAAGCTCTACATATAAAGAGAATTTTTATCTTTTATTAGAAAATGGCTACCTGATCTGATTTAAATTTACAAAACAGCGCTTCCCCTTTAATAGAACAATTAACATTCTTTCATGATCATGCCTTATTGATTCTATTAATAATTACTATCTTAGTTGCCTATATTATAGGAGCAATATTTTTCAATAAATATACTCATCGATACTTACTTGAAGGGCAAACCATTGAAGTAATTTGAACAATCATTCCAGCAATTACTTTAATTTTCATTGCTCTACCTTCCCTACGTCTTCTTTACTTACTAGATGAATCTTTAAAACCAATTATTACTGTAAAGACGGTAGGCCATCAATGATATTGATCTTACGAATATACTGATTTCTCAAACCCATATGAATTTGATTCTTATATAATTCCTTATAATGAACTTCCCTTAAATGGCTTTCGTCTTTTAGATGTCGACAATCGAACTGTTTTACCAATAAACACTCAAGTTCGAATACTAGTAACAGCAGCAGACGTATTACATTCATGAACTGTTCCCGCCTTAGGAGCAAGGGTGGATGCAACACCTGGCCGACTAAATCAAACCAACTTTTTTATAAACCGACCAGGTTTATACTACGGGCAGTGTTCTGAAATTTGTGGGGCAAATCATAGTTTTATACCAATTGTAATTGAAAGAGTAAATACCAAAACATTTATTAAATGAATTAATAACATACTAAACTCGTCATTAGATGACTGAAAGTAAGTACTGGTCTCTTAAACCACTATATAGTAATTAACAACTACTTCTAATGAAGAAATTAGTTAAAAATATAACATTAGTATGTCATACTAAAATTATTATAAAGATAATATTTCTTTATTCCACAAATAGCACCTATATGATGAATTTTATTGTACATGTTATTTACTTTAGCATTAATTGTCTTTTCCGTATTAAACTATTCCTTTCTAATACCAGAGTCAGAATCCCTAAAATCAAAAACAAACCTAAGTAAAATTTTATTAAACTGAAAATGATAACTAATCTGTTTTCAATTTTTGATCCTTCTACTAATATTTTAAACATATCATTAAATTGAATCAGTACTTTCACGGGACTATTTTTACTTCCCTTAACCTTTTGATTAATTCCCTCACGAATAACCTTTATCTGAAATTCGGTTGTAAATACTCTTTACAAGGAATTTAAATTATTAATCGGCGAAACTGCTCATACTGGAGAAACATTTATTTTCGTCTCTTTATTCACTCTTATTTTATATAATAATGTCCTAGGACTATTTCCTTACGTATTTACTAGTACTAGTCATATAGCAATAACATTAACTTTAGCCCTTCCACTTTGATTAAGTTTTCTCATCTACGGATGGATAAACCACACTCAACACATATTAGCACATTTAGTTCCGCAAGGAACACCGCCAATCCTTATACCATTTATAGTATGTATTGAAACAATCAGAAACTTAATTCGACCAGGAACCCTGGCTGTTCGATTAGCAGCTAATATAATCGCAGGACATTTATTATTAACACTTCTGGGAAATACAGGACCAACCTTATCAACATCTCTTCTATCAGTATTAGTCTTTGCCCAAATCGCCCTATTAACACTAGAATCTGCGGTAGCAATAATCCAAGCTTATGTTTTCGCAGTTTTAATTACCTTATATTCTAGAGAAGTAAATTAATAATGTCAACACATGCAAACCACCCCTATCATCTTGTTAATCCAAGACCATGACCATTAACAGGCGCTATTGGTGCATTAGTAACTGCTGCAGGATTGGTAAAATGATTCCACCAATATTCATCTTCACTCTTACTTATAGGAGGGATAATTACACTCTTAACAATAATTCAATGATGACGAGATATTACACGAGAGGGAACTTATCAAGGATTACATACAATGCCTGTAAATTATGGATTACGATGAGGAATAATCTTATTTATTATCTCCGAAGTATTCTTCTTTCTCTCTTTTTTCTGAGCATTCTTTCATAGAAGATTATCTCCTGCAATTGAGCTTGGATCTAGATGACCACCAGCCGGAATTCAACCCTTTAATCCGTTACAAATTCCTTTATTAAATACAGCCATTCTTCTCGCATCAGGAGTAACTGTAACTTGAGCTCATCACAGATTAATAGAAAGAAATTATAGTCAGGCTGCGCAAAGTCTTTTCTTTACTATTATTTTAGGAATTTATTTTACAATTCTACAGGCATACGAATATATTGAGGCCCCATTTACCATTGCAGACGCCGTCTACGGTTCTACATTCTTTATAGCTACAGGATTTCATGGTCTTCACGTCCTAATTGGTACTACCTTCCTTTTAATCTGTTTTATACGACACCTTATAGCCCACTTTTCTCCCAACCATCACTTCGGATTTGAAGCAGCCGCTTGATATTGACACTTCGTTGATGTAGTTTGATTATTCCTATACATTTCTATCTACTGATGAGGAAGATAATTTATTTATTTAGTATAATAGTACATTTGACTTCCAATTAAAAAGTTTGAGTAATCAAAATAAATAATCTGAATCATATTTATTATTGGTATAATTACAATTATCCTTTCAATCATCGTAATAATTTTAGCATCTATTATCTCAAAAAAATCCATCATTGATCGAGAAAAATGTTCACCATTCGAATGTGGGTTTGATCCAAAAAGATCAGCTCGTTTACCATTCTCTTTACGATTTTTTCTAATTGCCGTAATCTTTCTTATCTTTGATGTAGAAATCGCCCTACTTCTTCCAATGACGATTATTATGCAATTCTCAAACATCTTTTCATGAACAATAGTATCTTTAATATTCCTCCTTATTTTATTAATTGGTCTATATCACGAATGAAACCAAGGCGCACTAGAATGGGCTAAGTAGTAAGATTTTATGGGATTATAGTTAAGTATAACATTTGATTTGCACTCAAAAAGTATTGAATTTCAATTAATCTTATAAATAGGAAGCAAAAAGCAATCAGTTTCGACCTGACGTTTGGTGATTTCACCCCTATTTATGAACGATTTTTAGTATTAATTGAATCCAAAAAGAGGAATATTACTGTTAATAATATCAATGAACTAAGTTCCAATTAAGGAAATGTGAAGAACAAATTAAAGCTGCTAACTTTTCATTTTAACGGTTAAATTCCGTTAACATTTCTATTTATATAGTTTAATTAAAACAATACATTTTCATTGTATAAATAATAAACCTTTATTTATAAATACATTTAAAAGTTGAACAACTCCCTTAACATCTTCAGTGTTACGCTCTACATTTATAAGCTATTTAAACACAAAGTAATTAAAACAACCACTATTAATACTCATAAAATAAAACCTATTAAATAGATTTTTAATCTATTATTTTGTCATAGTTGAATTTTATTAGAAAATTGAGAAGAACTATTATAAATTATCTGACCCCCTCAATCTTCTCTTCACCCCTGATCAGAACATTTAAAGACTATTTTTCCCATACTTAAAGGTAAATAATTTACTACAAAGGTTGAAATAAATGGTATAAATCACATAGAACCAACAAATCTAACCAACTTATAATTATTTAGTGAATTTATCCTGTAAGACAATGAAAACTTTGATAATTCATAACCAACTCACCCTCCAACTACTCTCACTAAAATAGTTAAAAACTTCATACCTTCAGGTAAACAAATCATCGAAGGAGAGGGGAAAATTAATCAACTTATCATACTCCCACCTAAAACAGCCATTCTTATTAATGTTAATATCCCCTTCAGCATGATTCACCCCTCATCGTTCAATGAATGAAAACAAGAAAAGTTAAAATCACCTGTTATAGAATAATAAATCAACCGAAATGTATAACACACCGTCAGTCCCGTCGAAACAAAATATAAAAAGAAACTAATCATATTTAAATTTGACAATATAACTACCTCTAAAATTAAATCCTTAGAATAAAATCCCGCTAAAAAAGGTATCCCACAAAGAGCTAAATTAGAAATATTAAAGCACGCACATGTTAAAGGCATATTATTACATAACCCACCCATATAGCGAATATCTTGTGTGTTATTCATATTGTGAATAATAGATCCAGCACATAAAAACAATAAAGCCTTAAACAAAGCATGAGTTAAAAGATGGAAAAAAGCTAGTTTAGGAAAACCTATTCTTAAAATTCTCATTATTAAACCTAATTGACTTAAAGTAGATAAAGCAATAATTTTTTTCAAATCATACTCAAAATTAGCTCCTAGCCCAGCTATAAATATAGTCAACCCCGCAAACAACAGTAAAAATGAACTTAATTGATTATCAACAATGATATTATTAAAACGAATTAATAAATAAACTCCTGCCGTTACTAATGTAGATGAATGAACAAGAGCAGAAACCGGAGTCGGAGCAGCTATAGCCGCCGGAAGCCATGATGAAAAAGGAATCTGAGCACTTTTAGTTATGGCTGCTAATACTACCAACCCGCCAATAATTATTCTAACGTTTGAACCCCTTATTAAATCTAAATAATAAATATAATTCCATCCACCAAAATTTAGTATTCAAGCAATTGCTATTAATAATGCAACATCCCCAATCCGATTAGACAGGGCTGTTAATATACCAGCATTATATGATTTTACATTTTGATAATAAATAACCAAACAATAAGAAACCAATCCCAAACCATCTCATCCCAATAAAATTCTAATTAAATTAGGACTAATAATTAAAAATATCATTGATAAGACAAATATTAACACTAAAATAATAAAACGATTAATATATTCATCCCCATATATGTACTCGTCTCTATAAAAAATAACCAGAGAAGAAATAAATAAAACAAATCTTATAAACAATAATGATATTCAATCAAACAATAACGTTATTACTACCCCCGACCCATTTAAAGAAAAAATCTCCCATTCAATAAATACAACTAAATCCTTCAATACAAAGTAAATACCTCTAAAAAATATTAACATCGATCAAAAGAACAGAAAAATAAATCTCAAAAAACAAATTGAAATTTTTCATATAATAACCTAAGGCGATCACGCATCTTTGATATCACAAATCAACATTTTTATTTAAACTACTTATGTACAATCAAATTATTCATACTTCTCCCTTTAAAAACAAAACATTTAAAGGAAATCAGTGTAATAATAACATCAAATATTCTCGACTATAACCTATAGAACATGAATATATTCCTGAGTATATTATACCGTGCTGACTATAAGAATAAAGATAAAGTGTATAAGCTGCTCTAAAAAAAGATAATAATATTAAAGTAAATATAGTTAACCACGACCATATAATAATACTATTTAACAACCCAATTTCTCCTATTAAATTCAAAGAAGGAGGGGCTGCTATATTAGAAGAACTTAATAGAAATCACCACATAGCCATCGACGGTATAAAATTTATTATACCCTTATTAATTAACAATCTTCGTCTTCCTATTCGTTCATAAGAAATATTAGCTAAGGCAAATAAGCCTGATGAACAAAGTCCATGGGCCACCATCAACGTAAATGTTCTTCTAAAACCTCACACTGTTATTGTTATTATACCTCCTAAAACAATCCCCATATGTGCAACCGATGAATACGCAATCAAAGATTTTAGGTCACTTTGACATAAGCAAATTAATCTCACAAGTACTCCTCCGATTAAACTAATTCTAATTCACACAAAATTAAATCGCAATCCCAGAGAAACCAATATTATATAAACACGGACTAATCCATATCCACCTAACTTTAATAATACGCCCGCCAAAATTATTGAACCCGAGACTGGCGCTTCAACATGAGCCTTAGGAAGTCACAAATGAACTAAAAATATCGGTATTTTTACTAAAAATGCCAAAATCAAACACAAATAAAATAATAAATTATGAAGACTCATTCTTCCCAATATCCCCATATAAAGTCTCCCATAAATACCATAAATTTTAAACAAACCAACCAATAATGGTAAAGAAGCTAATAATGTATAAAATAATAAATAAACCCCTGCCTGTATACGCTCGGGTTGATACCCTCATCCCAAAATTAAAAACAATGTTGGAATTAAACTACCTTCAAAAAACAAATAAAAAGAAAATAAACCTACTCTACTAAAAGTTATAAATAATATAAATAATAAAACCACAATAAAAAATACAAATATACCTTCATAATACTTTCTACGATATACCGACTCGCTGGCTAGTAATATTAAAACACAAATTCAAAAACTAAGTAAAATTAAACCATACGATAAAATATCATATCCTATAAAATAACTTAATTTAACAATTTCTGCCTCTAAGACCACTTCCGTCATGTAGATTATAGCTGCTAAAAATAAAACTGATTGGACCACCCATCAACCTTTATAAAAAAAACAAAGTGGCATCAAAAATCTCAATATAAAAACAAATTTTAACATTGTAACACTCTAAATGTTTGAAAAAAATCATTTCCATGTGTACGAATTATCGAGACTAAAACTGATAAGCCCAAAGCGCCTTCACACACTGAAAATGTTAAAAAAACCATTCTAAAAAACAATTCAAATTCATAATAATGCAAATATAAATATAGTATAAAAAATAAACTCAATACCATAAATTCTAATCTCAACAATATAGCCAACAAATGCTTTCGATTTGAACAAAATACTCACACACCTCTTAAAAACACAAATATTACAACTATTCAATATAACAATATTACCATTGTTTTAGTAATTTAATAAAAATACTGGTCTTGTAAGCCAGAAATAGGTTGAACCTCTAAAACTCAGAGGGAAGAAAATTCTTATCATTAATCCCCAAAATTAAAATTTTTTTATTAAACTACCCTCTGCATTATAAATTTAAGAGTATTAATTTTTAATATTATAAACAGATTGATTTTTGTTCAAAGAAATCACCCTTTAGCTATGACCCTTATCATTATCATTCAAACTTTAATCATTTCATTATCGACAGGTATCTTTTCCCTTTCATTTTGATTTTCATATGTATTATTCCTAGTATTCTTAGGAGGAATATTAGTTTTATTTATCTATATCACAAGCTTAGCTTCAAATGAAATATTTTCTTTTCCTAAAATCACTATACTCATTGTTATGGGAATGATTCCTGCCTTGTTATTAACCTCAACATATCTCGATGCCTCTCCTTGAAGATTCATTACCTGAAATAATGATATGTACTCAATAACAAATTCAAACTCAATTATTCATAACGATTCAAACTATATTCTCTCTAAATTATATAATAATCCTACTGATTTAATCACCTTAATATTAGTAAACTATTTATTTTTAACTTTAATCGCAATTGTAAAGATCACAAACATTTTCCAAGGCCCATTACGACAAAAAAATTAATGCATAAACCTATACGAAATAATCACCCCCTTTTCAAAATTGCAAACAGCGCTCTTGTTGACCTACCCGCACCTTCTAATATTTCAGCCTGATGAAATTTTGGTTCATTGTTAGGTTTGTGTTTAATAACACAAATTATAACAGGCCTATTTCTTGCTATACACTATACAGCCCATATTGATTTAGCATTCTCAAGAGTCGCCCATATTTGTCGAGATGTAAATTACGGCTGATTCTTACGAACTCTTCACGCCAATGGGGCATCCTTTTTTTTCATCTGCCTATACTTACATGTCGGCCGTGGTTTATACTATGGCTCATATAATTACTTCCATACTTGAATAACCGGAGTTATTATTCTATTTCTTGTAATAGGAACTGCATTTATAGGATACGTTCTACCTTGGGGACAAATATCGTTCTGAGGGGCTACCGTAATTACAAACCTCCTATCAGCAGTACCTTATTTAGGAATTGATTTAGTTCAATGAGTGTGAGGAGGATTTGCTGTCGACAACGCTACTTTAACACGATTCTTTACTTTCCACTTTGTGCTTCCGTTTATTGTTAGTGCAATAGTACTCATCCATCTACTATTTCTCCACCAGACAGGCTCTAATAACCCCCTAGGCCTAAACAGAGATATAGATAAAATCCCCTTCCACCCATATTTCACCTTTAAGGACGTATTCGGTTTTTTAATTATAATCGCCTCACTATCATGATTAACTCTAATAGATCCTTACTTACTTGGTGACCCCGATAATTTCACTCCCGCTAACCCCTTAGTGACACCTGTTCACATTCAACCAGAATGATATTTCTTATTTGCTTACGCTATTTTACGATCCATTCCTAACAAATTAGGAGGAGTAATTGCCCTAGTTATATCAATCGCAATTCTTATAATTATACCCTTCTTTAATAAAAATAGATTCCGTGGAATTCAATTCTACCCTATTAATCAATTTTTATTTTGAAGAATAACTACAATCGTAATTCTTCTTACTTGAATTGGAGCTCGACCAGTAGAAGACCCTTACATTATTATCGGACAAATCTTAACTGTCATATATTTTTCTTATTATTTAATTAATCCAATAATTATTGATTTATGAGATAATTTAATCAATTAAGTTATAAAGCTTTATGTAAGCATATGTTTTGAAAACATAAGAAAGAAGTTAAATTCTTCTAATAACTTTACTAAAACTTATACACTAAACAATAATAGAATAAAATAAAATTTTCATTCCTATAAAAAAAAACAAAAAGTTTAAAGATAAAGGTAAATATCTCTTCCACGCCAAATATATCAACCTATCATATCGAAAACGTGGTAAAGTCCCCCGCACTCAAATAAATAAAAAGGATAATCCAGCTAACTTAATAAAAAATATAAAGGATATAATATCAGCACCTAAAAACAATAAACAAAACAATATTCTTATAAATAAAATTCTCGCATATTCTGCCAAAAAAATTAAAGCAAATCCCCCTCTTCTGTACTCCACATTAAAGCCCGATACTAATTCAGACTCCCCTTCAGCAAAATCAAAGGGTGTTCGATTAGTTTCCGCCAAACATGAGGCAAATCAAGCCAATATCAAAGGAAAGGTTAAAAATAAAAACCACACATACCCCTGATATGATAAAAATCTTATTAATCTATACCCCTCTACCAAAAATACAAATCTTAATAAAATTAAAGCTAATCTCACTTCATATGAAATAGTTTGAGAAACAGCCCGTAAACCACCTAACAATGCATAATTAGAGTTAGAAGACCATCCAGCAATTATTACTCTATAAACACCTATTCTAGTACAAGCTAAAAAAAATAATAAACCTAAATTAAAGGAAAATAATACAGTAATAAATGGGTAAATCATTCACCCCAATAGAGCCAAAAATAAACTCACAACAGGAGAAAAATAATATAAAAAATAATTAGATACTGAAGGATTGACTGATTCTTTGGTAAATAACCTGATGGCATCAGCAAAAGGCTGAGGAAGACCTACAAAACCAACTTTATTAGGCCCCTTCCGAATTTGAATATACCCTAAAACTTTGCGTTCCAATAACGTTAAAAATGCTACGCCCACCAAAACACAAATAATTAATAAAATTGAGCCTACTAGCATTCTTACTATTTCCATAAACACTACTATTTGTAAACTTTATTACATTTGTGAATTCTAAATTCAACGCACTAATCTGCCAAAATAGTTTAATTTTAATCCTTCATAAAAATTATTTTCAACATTTGGTCCTTTCGTACTAAAATATTTTATCTAAACGAGGATAGAAACCGACCTGGCTTACACCGGTCTGAACTCAGATCATGTAAGGATTTAAAAGTCGAACAGACTTATTTACTAAACGGCTACACCTAGTAATACTCCTTAATCCAACATCGAGGTCGCAATCTTTTTTATTGATAAGAACTCTCAAAAATAATTACGCTGTTATCCCTAAGGTAACTTATTCTTACAATCAATATTATTGGATCAAATAATCATTAATTCATGTATTAAAAATAAAGAGTTATTTATATCTTTATGTCACCCCAACACAATATATTACACAATAGAATAAATCAACCCCTAAATTTATCTTATTATACAATATATAAAGCTCTATAGGGTCTTCTCGTCCTCCATTGAAATTTAAGCCTTTTCACTTAAAAGTTAAATTCTACCAATTATAATGAGACAGCTAATATCTCGTCAAACCATTCATACAAGCCTTCAATTAAAAGACTAATGATTATGCTACCTTTGCACGGTCAAAATACCGCGGCCCTTCAATTTGCATCAGTGGGCAGGTTCGACTTTAAATTTAAACCCAAAAAGACATGTTTTTGTTAAACAGGCGAACATTAATTTTGCCTAATTCCTTATTATAAATTTATACCACAATTGTACTTCATACATTTTAATATACTAATTTTATCATTTTTACTAATAAACAATTATTATTTATTAAATCCTAATAATAACCTTAAACAATTATAAAATTATATTTTCACATAACAAATTATAACACTTTTTGAATGATGACTATTTAAAAGCCTACAACTTATTATTTACATACCTCTATTATAAGAAATTTAAGAGCTTATCCCCTTAAATCTTTTTCAACTTCAATAAACACTTATCAAAATAAATCATTACTAAAATTAAATGAATTAAATTCATTTCTTAGGAAACTAGATATCACAAAAGACGAATAACATTTCACTACCAAAACTTTATTTCCAATAATTATTCCACATTAACTAATATAAAGTTTTAACTCATTTTGTTTCGAGAAAACTAAATACATAATAAATTTTTAATAAACCCTGATACACAAGGTACAACATAAAGTTTTCTTTAAAATAAAAACCTATTTCAATTATTTCAGCTTTCCTTTACAGTACTATTATACTATTAATCACAAAATTTTTTCTATAACTTATACTAAAACAAAATAAATAAAAATGTTTTTCATATACATTCTATTTAACAATTATAAAAATTAAGACTCTTCTTTCAAAATAATTCGATTTGCACGAAATTTCTTCTCAGTGTAAATGAAATGCTTAACTACCAAGCTTTACTTTGTCATCCTAGACACACTTTCCAGTACATCTACTGTGTTACGACTTATCTCACCTTAATAATGAGAGCGACGGGCGATGTGTACACGTTTTAGAGCTACAATCATATTATCATAATATAACAATATTACTTTCAAATCCACCTTCATAAACATACTTCTCAATGTAAAATCCATTTAAATTATGTTATTGTAATCCATCTCTTACTTAACCATTAGCTGCACCTTGACCTGACATATTTTTTAATAATAAAATTACATAAATTTTATCCTAAAAGAATAAATAATGACGGCGATATACATACTGATTTACAAAATTAAGTGACTTATATCGTGTATTGTCGATTATAGGACAGATTCCTCTGAAAAGACTAAAACACCGCCAAATTCTTTAAGTTTCAAGAACGTACCTAATACTACTCAAGCTTATTACATTTACATTTTTAATAATAGGGTATCTAATCCTAGTTTATCTTAAAAATTTCAAAGCCTCATTCAATAAATCAATTCATTCCCATTTTATAAATTCCACCTTCATAAAACAACCTCATAATTTTACATAAACAAACTAACTTTCCACTAATAAAATTTATTTCAATCCTACGTATAACCGCGGCTGCTGGCACGACTTTAGCCAATCACATAATAAATACCTAAATCTAAGTTTCCCTAATTTATAAATCCAAATACTGCGAATAAATTAATACCATTTAGAACTAATTTTAATCACGCAACAACTTACATGTAATTATTCCATATAATAAATATTTAAGCAAGAATAAAACTTTTTTGTAACACCTTTACAAACCGGAACAACAATTCACATCTCCCTTTACCTTATAACACAATTATAAAATTACTCATAAAAAAAGCTTCTTTTAACATATAGTGTACAAAAAATTATCCCTTCTCCCAAAAGAAAAATTCGTTTAATAAAATTCCGCCCAATTTCACTAAAACTTTTTTGTAACACCTTTACAAACCGGAACAACAATTCGACATTCAATAATATTTTAATTCATATCAAACAAGGTATAATTTTTTTTTTTTTTTTTTGAGGAAAAAAAATACCTATATGTACATTTTACTCTCTATGAACAGAGTATATAAATGCTTATTTCTTATATATATTCTTTATATTTCTAATAACAAATAAATAAATAAAATATATAAATATATAATATACTAATACAATATATAATGCTATATTATAAAATTGCTTATATATATATAAATAATTATTTAATTGTAATAATATCAAATGTTCTCTACAATGCAATAAATATCTATAATATCCTCTTTTTCGGCCTCTAAAAATAAGCATACTATGTCATAAGGTTCATTCACTTAAATAAGTTCTTATTATCTAATATACTTTCTCTATGTTATTAATATTAAATAAGGTATATATATATATTATACATATTGTAGTTGACGTTTTTTTTTCCTCAATTTTTAGCCCAATTAGATGGAATATTAACCTTAACCAGCTTATTGGGCCACTATATTCCTTGTGCACATAAAATAAAAAAAACTCCGATTAATTCCCTTTCTCGAAAATTAGCCTATTTTTAGAAATTTTTAAAAATTCACCAAAATTACAAAAAAAAAAATAAACGCTGCTCCTAGGGCTCCGCTACCTCCCAATTAAAAATTAACTTTGAGTGAAAAAATAGAACCATTACTTCCAACTGCATCTTTAAAAGTTTAAAGTA